CTTGTTAATGGTTGATCAAGCTTGATTGATTCCCCTTCTGAAACAAGAAGTTCTGGCCCGGGAGGTATAATATCAATCACTTGGCGTCCATCCGATGTATCGACTATGGATATTTCATATCCCCCTTTTTCTTTACGTAGTATTTTTCTTACTATACCTGTTGACGTAGCATTATAGACCGTATTGTTACTCTTACTACCATCAGGATAGATCTGTCCCCTTCCTCGGTTTCCCCCTACATATATGGGATATTTTAAGAAATGAACGTCTTTCTTCGTAGCAGGATCGGGGGAAAGAATGGGAAAGACGATTTCACTATATTTCTGACCGGGAACAGGGCCTATCACAAGAATATTTTTTTTATCGGGACGATAACTCTGAAAAGAGAGATTTCCTATCTTTTCTTTCAACTCAGGAGAAATACGGTCGGGCGGCGCTAATTCGAATCCCTCGGGCAAAATAAGAACAGCACCCACATTTAACCCTCCCTTTTTCCCATTAGCAAGAACTTGTTTCAGTTGCATATCATAAGGAATTCGAAGAACTGCTTCAAATACAGTATCGGGAAGCACAGCTTGGGGAACTTCAATATCCACGGGCTTATTAGCTAAATGGCAATTGGCACATACAATTCGTCCGGTTGCTTCTCGTGGGTTTTCATAACCCTGCTGCGCAAAAATGGGATATGCATTTGAAATAGATGTCCGAGTTATTACATATATCATGATCGATACAGAAATAGATCGAATCATCTGTTCCTTTACCCAAGAAAAAGTATTTCTATTTTCCATGTCCAATCGCAGATCCCAGAATTTCTACAATAAATTAGATAGGTAGCTAAGCTAATCTAGTTCCCTATACACGAGTCTGTTGTCATTCTACTGCAACAGTTGTACTGGAATGATGAATACCTTGAGCAGGTAGAAATAGAAAGAATTTTGCTAAAAAGGAAAAGGGCTTTCTTTCTAAAAGAAGAAAGATGCTAATTTGATTAATATCAGGAGATCAAATGAGTTTATGCTTCACTAATTGAATGATAAATGACTACAAGCGAAGGAGATAGACGGTTTAAATAAAAAAAGACCCAAAATTTCAAACATGTATCTAGAATCACTGGAAAACTACAAACAAAAATAGTGAAAATTAGCTCGTTAGGAGCCCATCCAAGATCATTGTAGACCCAACGAATTAGTAGTTCCCAACCGCGGGTGGAGTGAAATCCAACAAAAAAATCAGTAACTAAAAGAATACTAAAAGCTTTTATTGAGTCATTTAAGTTATAGAAGAATTCCTGAACCCAAGAATTCAAAATGACAAGTTCCTCTTTACCCAGAAAAAAAGAACTACTTAGAATAGCCAAACAGATTATATTTGTCGAGAAATGCAAAATGATATGGAGATGATCCTCATTATCTATTTTGGCCAATTGTATTATTTCCTTGTGTATTCCTATAGGAGGTTTTTGTACATGTGTCTTCGGTTTCTCTTTTATCATTTCGTCCAAGAGAAAAAGTTCTTCTAATTCTATGAATCTTTCTAGAACCTTTTTCTCTTGAATATCAGTTAAGAGAGTTTCGGATTGCCTGGTATTCCACCAATTCTTAATCCAAAGTTCCAGACATTTGTTAAAAGAGAAAGAGACCCCCCAGGGCAAAAGTACGATAAATACAAGATATAGGAAAGAAGGCAATGCTTTCTTTTTTTTCATTTTTGATCTGTAAATTGAGTTGTTAATGAATCCGCTCCATTCGCTGACTCTATTTCATTCGCTGACTCTATATGATATTTCTTTTTCTTTGAAGCAAAAATTCTATAACAAGGTTTGAGACCTTGTATATATTTTTCTTTTTTGTATACTAGTGGAATTTCATTGCATTGGGTTCTTTCTTAGATCTAGATGGAGTGGAATAGAGAAATAGAATAAAAAAAAAAGCGCTTTCGGATGAAAATGGAAGAATATTATGCCATCACTTGGACAAAACAAATTAGAAGCAATTTTCTCTTATCCTCGTTTGTTCCTTCCTTTAGATAAATACTCGAAAATCCCCTTACAATAACGAATCCAATTTCGAAGGGACCTCCTCCCCGTGTTGAGAAAATCTTCTTCCAATTCGTCCTCATTCAATTCATTTCAAAAAAATGCAATCGGTACTCAAAATACTTCAATTGGTACACGCAAGAAATAGGCCAATTCGGCAGCTTTTTGTTCTATTTCTCGTGGAGTAAAAAACTTCTCATCAGTACGAGTCAAGGGAATGACCCCCTGGCCCCGGATTTCCATATAAAGGATACGACGAGGATAAAGACCCTCTTTAACCTGAATTCTAATTGATTGGATATCCCGCATAAGGAATCGAAGGAAGACGCGACGTTTTATTCCAGGGAATCCCCAACGAAAAATGCACACTATTCCCTCTTTTCTATCGAATCGGTCATAACCACTGCCTACATTCCACAAAATAGTGCACCACAAGTAGGAGCTAATGAATAGGCCCGCGATTCCGTAGAAAGACATCACGACCCCCTGTGGAAAAAAAAGAATTTGTTGAGATGGAAGTACAGATATCATATTCTTACCAAGATAACTGGAAGCCCCAACCGATAAGAATCCTAGTGAACCTAGAAAAAGAATACAGGCCCAGAAAAAATTACCTCTTTTTCGAGAACCTTTTAGAAGTTCTATCCATATGTGTTCTGATCGCCAATTCATATTAGATATACTAAATCCAGCAGCGGTCGATTGAAATTGAGAGAATAAGCTAAATGATTTTGACTTTACTTTTTTTGATTCTGAAATTGCCTTCAGCAACGAGTACTCCTGTGAAATAATTGGTTAGATACATTGACTTTCTATTCAAAAAATATTCGTTGATCCACTTAAAATAAAACTCGCTATACCCGGCTCCGCATATGCATGCATTTATGCTCGTAGCCTATATCCGCATCCATAGCCGTTTTTCGTTTGTGTGTAGAAAGAACCACATACCCTACCATATTACTTACACTAAAAAATATCTGTATTATGATCCTGCGTGGAAATACATTGAGAAAATTCGCCCCCGTCGGTTCTAGACAATCTTATTTTTCTGCACATAAAGAAATAAAGAAGCCATTGCAATTGCCGGAAATACTAAGCCTACTAAAGGCACGAAAATAGAAGGTAAGTTAAAATCCGTCATAGAATAGGTGTCTCAATTCAAATTTACTATTTCTATCTATTCGAAAAATATCTTAAGATTCTTATAATATAATTAAGTATATCTATTATAAGGAATATTGACTATTGTATTTTTTAGTTTGCAAAATAAAGATTTTTTATAGAATACTAAAGTATTCTATAAAAAAAATGAATGGAATGGATAATAAGAAAATTGCAAAAAAAGAGAACTAATTAAAAATTCAAAAGATTTGATTTTTCTTTTCCCGTCCTCACGGCCTTTCTATCCTTCTAATCGAACTTGAAATTGGATTCAAAAGAAAGCGATTGTGAAAATGAAATACCTCTTTCAGAATACCCTTTAAAAAAGGTCTCAGTACGACTTTTAGTCGAATGCGCCCATTTCGAATCCTAAATAAGTTTCGTCTACCTACTTCCACATGCAATACTTCTTCAACCACTCTCGGACCCCTACAAACGCAAGATGCGCGTCAGGTTTTGAAATAAGGATATCCCCCAGCCCCAGTATACCGAAACTCGCTCTTATCCTATCCCACCGGTTGTAAGGATTCATACATAGGGCTTTTTAGTTGATTGATAGTGCCATAAAGTTGAAGCTTTTTTAGACTTTTTTATTAAGCTGTAATTTCCTTCCTGCATACGCGGTCCTCTATTCTCTAGAAGCTCATACAATAATGCGCGGTAAAGGCGGAAAAATAGCATACTCAATCAAAATCAAAGGGCAAATTCTCTTACTTACTACAGATCTCATACTACCCCCTTAGACTTTTTAAGGCGATATACCACCCAAAGGGTATGAAAATGCCGGGTGGAGTTAGCTTTTCGATGAAGACCCGTCCCGTGCAGCGAAGTCCTATTAGTAAGACCCCGCGCAAGACGCAAGAATGGATTATAGAAGAATATTATTCCGAATACTCCTCCGGACGCGTATAGTAGCATTTCGATTCCTAATCTTTTTTCATTGATTCTTTCCCAATACAATAAATAAATACTATATTTGTATTTATTTATTGTATTATACCTTTATATATTCTAAATATATAGAATAGAGGAATCTCTATTTGTCAAGTCTCATGATCGTATCAAGATCTATTTTTATTCGGCTCAATCTTAAAAAAAAAGATTGAGCCGAGTTTAATTGCAATCAATTAGAAGAATAAAGAAGAATTACTGCATTTTGTAACTGATTTTTTCTCTTTCTATTTCGCTTCTTTTTTATTTAGACCTTCTTTATATCTAGTTTTATCTACTTATCCAGTTTATCTACCGGCTCGAACTCGAATTTGATCGCCTTCCATACTTCACAAGCTGCGGCTAGTTCAGGACTCCATTTGCAAGCTGCTCGGATAATTTCATTACCTTCACGAGCAAGATCGCGTCCTTCATTACGAGCTTGTACACAAGCTTCTAAAGCCACCCGATTAGCTGCTGCACCAGGTGCATTTCCCCAAGGATGTCCTAAAGTTCCTCCACCAAATTGTAATACAGAATCATCTCCAAAGATTTCGGTCAGAGCTGGCATATGCCAAACATGAATACCCCCTGAAGCCACCGGTATAACACCTGGCATGGATACCCAGTCCTGAGTGAAAAAGATACCGCGAGCACGATCTTTTTCAATAAAATCATCGCGCAATAAATCAACAAAACCTAAAGTCATTTCGCGTTCCCCTTCTAACTTACCTACTACTGTACCGGCGTGGATATGATCTCCCCCAGACATACGCAATGCTTTAGCTAATACACGAAAATGCATACCATGATTTTTCTGTCTATCAATAACTGCATGCATTGCCCGGTGAATGTGAAGAAGTAGGCCATTGTCGCGGCAATAATGAGCCAAACTAGTATTTGCAGTGAATCCCCCAGTTAAGTAGTCATGCATTACAATAGGAGCCCCTAATTCCCTCGCAAATACAGCTCTCTTAATCATTTCTTCGCATGTACCTGCAGTCGCATTCAAGTAATGCCCCTTGATTTCACCGGTTTCGGCCTGTGCTTTATAAAGAGCTTCGGCACAAAAGACAAAACGGTCCCTCCAGCGCATAAATGGTTGTGAGTTTACGTTTTCATCATCTTTGGTAAAATCAAGTCCACCGCGTAGACACTCATAACACGCTCTACCATAATTTTTTGCGGATAATCCCAATTTTGGTTTAATAGTACATCCCAAAAAAGGACGGCCGTACTTGTTCAACTTATCCCTTTCAACTTGGATACCATGAGGCGGACCTAGGAAAGTTTTTGAATAAGTAGTGGGAATTCGCAGATCCTCCAGACGTAGAGCGCGTAGGGCTTTGAAACCAAATACGTTACCCACAATGGAAGTAAACATGTTAGTAACAGAACCCTCTTCAAATAGGTCTAATGGATAAGCTACATAAGCGATATATTGATTTTCCTCCCCAACAACGGGCTCGATGTGATAGCATCGTCCTTTGTAACGATCAAGACTGGTAAGTCCATCAGTCCAAACAGTTGTCCATGTACCAGTAGAAGATTCGGCAGCTACTGCAGCCCCTGCTTCTTCGGGCGGAACCCCCGGCTGAGGAGTTACTCGGAATGCTGCCAAGATATCAGTATCCTTGGTTTCATACTCCGGGGTGTAGTAAGTCAATTTATAATCCTTAACACCAGCTTTAAATCCAACACTTGCTTTAGTTTCTGTTTGTGGTGACATAAGTCCCTCCCTACAACTCATGAATTAAGAATTCTCACAACGACAGGGTCTACTCGATATGGATTAGGCGTAAATGAAACCTTTGCAAAAATCTTTTAAAACAAAAAGGATATTCAATTAATATCAACTCATTAAAGAAAATGGAGGGCATGCTTAAGTTAATGAATATGTTTCATTCATATATAATGCGTACACCCTGTGTATGTTCTATCCTATAGGAATTCTACTATAGGAATTCGATAGGAATTGAGTTGTTGTTATGGTAAGTTACCATGGTTCATTATTAAACCATGGATTTGATTCACCAAATCCATCATTATTGTATACTCTTTGATAGATATAGCGCAACCCAAATCAATCCCTAATCCTTATTTTACAAGTTCTTAATAGGCCCCTTTCTTATTTTGAATGTAAATACCTAAATACTAAGAAAATTCTCTGTTGACAGCAATCTATGCTTCACAGTAGTATATATTTTGTATATCGAAGTCCTAGATAGGAAAGTAGAGTAGGGACAGATCCTCCACAAAAGGCGAAATGTATATGAAAAAAAGATTGATTGAACTTTCCAACGGACTCATTCCATGAGTAAACGATTGAATGGGATTCGCTTGGGCAACGAAATCAAGTCCTGGTCCCCTTTTCTCTCTTATTGAATTAACTAATTCATTTCCTTTTGACTTTCGGATTTTTGGCTCTTTTTTTGGATTTGATTTGGCATTATTCAACAAGAAAAAAAGCAAAATTTCGACAAATTCCTTTTTTTTTGAAAATTATGTGATAATTATGAGAACCAATCCTACTACTTCTCGTCCCGGGGTTTCCACAATTGAGGAAAAAAGCACAGGTCGTATCGATCAAATTATTGGGCCCGTGCTGGATATCACTTTTCCCCCAGGCAAGTTACCTTATATTTATAACGCTTTGGTAGTCAAGAGTAGAGACACTGCCGGTAAGCAAATTAATGTGACTTGTGAGGTACAACAATTATTGGGAAATAATCGAGTTAGAGCTGTAGCTATGAGTGCTACAGACGGGTTGATGAGAGGAATGGAAGTGATTGACACGGGAGCTCCTCTCAGTGTTCCAGTCGGTGGAGCTACTCTCGGACGAATTTTCAACGTTCTTGGGGAACCTATTGACAATTTGGGTCCTGTAGATACTAGTGCAACATTCCCTATTCATAGATCTGCGCCTGCCTTTATCGAGTTAGATACGAAATTATCCATCTTTGAAACAGGTATTAAGGTGGTCGATCTTTTAGCTCCTTATCGACGTGGGGGAAAAATCGGACTATTTGGGGGGGCTGGAGTAGGGAAAACAGTACTCATCATGGAATTAATCAACAACATTGCTAAAGCTCATGGAGGCGTATCCGTATTTGGCGGAGTAGGGGAACGGACTCGTGAAGGAAATGATCTTTATATGGAAATGAAGGAATCCGGAGTAATTAATGAAAAAAATATTGAGGAATCAAAGGTAGCTCTAGTCTATGGCCAAATGAATGAACCGCCGGGAGCTCGTATGAGAGTTGGTTTAACTGCCCTAACTATGGCAGAATATTTCCGAGATGTTAATAAGCAAGACGTGCTTCTATTCATCGATAATATCTTTCGTTTTGTTCAAGCAGGATCGGAGGTATCCGCTTTATTAGGGAGAATGCCCTCCGCAGTGGGTTATCAACCTACTCTTAGTACAGAAATGGGTTCTTTGCAAGAAAGAATTACTTCTACCAAAAAGGGATCTATAACTTCGATCCAAGCGGTTTATGTACCTGCGGACGATTTGACCGACCCTGCTCCTGCCACAACATTTGCACATTTGGATGCTACTACCGTACTTTCCAGAGGATTAGCTTCCAAGGGTATTTATCCAGCAGTAGATCCTTTAGATTCAACCTCAACTATGTTACAGCCTCGGATCGTTGGCAACGAACATTATGAAACTGCGCAAAGAGTTAAGCAAACTTTACAACGTTACAAAGAACTTCAGGACATTATCGCAATTCTTGGGTTGGATGAATTATCGGAGGAGGATCGTTTAACTGTAGCAAGAGCACGAAAAATTGAACGTTTCTTATCACAACCGTTCTTTGTGGCAGAAGTTTTTACCGGTTCTGCAGGAAAGTATGTTGGTCTTGCAGAAACAATTAGGGGATTTCAACTAATCCTTTCCGGAGAATTAGACGGCCTACCCGAACAGGCTTTTTATTTGGTGGGTAACATCGATGAAGCTAGCACGAAAGCTATAAACTTAGAAGAGGAGAACAAATTGAAGAAATGAAATTAAATCTTTATGTACTAACTCCTAAGCGAATTATTTGGGATTGTGAAGTGAAAGAAATCATTTTATCTACTAATAGTGGCCAAATTGGCGTATTACCAAACCACGCCCCCATTAACACAGCTGTAGATATGGGTCCTTTGAGAATACGCCTCCTCAACGACCAATGGTTAACGGCGGTTCTGTGGAGCGGTTTTGCGAGAATAGTTAATAATGAGATCATCATTTTAGGAAATGATGCGGAACTGGGTAGTGACATTGATCCGGAAGAAGCTCAACAGGCACTTGAAATAGCCGAAGCTAACTTGAGTAGAGCTGAGGGTACGAAAGAATTGGTTGAAGCGAAGCTAGCTCTCAGACGAGCTAGGATACGAGTCGAGGCTATCAATTGGATTCCCCCATCCAATTGAAGACAATCCAAAGGTTTAGTTGATACAAAGAAAAAGGGAAGAGGAGTAGAAAAAGTTATTAGATAGCGAAGCGAAGTAAGTCCAATGCTATCTAGTAATTTTTCTACCTACCTACCTACTATTGGATTTGAACCAATGACTCCCGCCGTATGAAAGCAATACTCTAACCACTGAGTTAAGTAGGCAATTTATCACCACAAAGGAAGACCCATTACTTCGATCGATTATAGATCGAATCCTTTTTATAAGCAATACTGCTCCGTTATTACTATGTTATATAGTAAGCAGATCAAAGGGATATCCTCTGGCATTAGAGAATATTCATCTTGACAAGAAATTATCTATATGTTAAGATATCTCTGACAAGGGCTATAGCTCAGTTCGGTAGAGCAACTCGCTTACACGTGCGCCAATGCTTTTCAAGGGAGCTTATTATGCAATGAACATAATTGATCTTATTGCAAAATCAATGTCTTACTTCATGGATTCGAGAGAATAGGAGAACAGTAGCCTGACAAACAGTCGGTTCAGTCCGATTCAGGTGCCAATTCAGGTGCCTAATCAAATAGAACCCTTATTGATTTGCTAGTTGATAAGGTAAATATCCAGCCCACTAAATGCTAGGCGTAATGAGGATAAGGGCCTCCAAAAAACTTCTTTTCGTTCTATGAACTTTAAGGTGTATGAAGTCTCATAGTCAACTCTTGCAGCGGAACGATAGAGACTCCATTTCACTTAGGTTGATTTAATTTAGGCCGGAGGCAGACCTAAGTCAAGGTAATCCTCCTTTGAAACACTTTGGTATTGCTCCTAGATAGATCATAATACAAATAATCAATCAGAGCACAGGGAGCCATCTCATTATCTTTCCGTAAAGAAAAACTATGGTGGACTAACTGATCTTTACATCAGTTGATGAAAGAGCCCAATGCAAAAAAATGCATGTTGAGTCTTTGAAACAGTTCGAATCATTTCGATAATAATCCGTTTGATCTGTTTTACCGAGAAGGTCTACGGTTCGAATCCGTATAGCCCTAATATGTCCTATTTTTAGATTTTAGGATAGAGATCCTATGTTTCCTTTAGTATAGTTTTCATTTTCTCATTAGTACTTGTTTATAGACTGGACGGTCGCTTGCGCCATAGAATAGAGATAAAAGCATTACCACAGGCTCATTCTTCGAAAATCATAGAGACAGGAAAAGAAAAACGAATTTCTATCAAATCAATAGAAGGAAGGATCCCTTACCCTATTTGAATTCCATCCTCCTTCAAATAGGATATGCTCTAAGTCCCTAGACTTCAATAACTGCAATGATTTTCTCCATCTTGCGAATTCCTACTTTGTTTGAAGTATATTACTTTGCTTATAGATACATTATCTAAATCGATCTACTTTAAATAGAAAAATAGAAATAAAATCCAAAAATAAAGAAAGAGTAAATAAGA